TACGTACGTTTTCCTTGACTTGACAGATTCATCCAATTGAACCCACCCTTAAGTTAAGGAGGCTTTTCCATAATTGGGTGCTCTGCTTTAGTGTGATTGACAAAGGCTAGGCTAGGTTTGGTAATACCCAAAACAAATGAAAAGAGATCGGAGTCGATAGTTGGCAGTTGGCAAGGAACTTGATCCCCCCAAAAAAAAGGGGGGGAAGCTGCGGTCGAACTCTAATTCTGGAAATAAGTCGGGGCCCTTTCACTTCGAGTTCCTTCCTTCGTAGCCAAATCTGATGATACGCTTTGGCGATGTTACCTACCAAATAAAAGGCCTGCTAGGTGATCGAAATCGCTCAGGTCAGTGAGGACTCATTCACTCACCTACTCCTTATCTATTTAATAGTCTCTTCTATCTACTGAATTCAAAAGGCGACCCGCCGCGCCAGGCTGTAAGATAGAGCTGTTGTACTACTTGACTGGTAAGAAAGAGCTTCCGTAAGAACTGGAAGACTCTTGTATGTACGGTAACCCTCTCTTCCGCTACTGGTGGACTGTTGCGCAGAAAGGCCGACAGAAGCAACGTTTCTTAGCGCGCTTTTCAAGCGCTTAGCTTCTGCTAGCGGCGGGGCGGCAAGGCCATGTTGTTCAGTTGAAAGCCTAAGCCAAGAAGGTACGAACGAAGTGACGGGCCCCTTTAGAAGATAGGGGGCGGCTTTCTTGTGGTAGTAATTGCGAGCATCTCTCCTCTTCTCTTAGCGTGCACAGTTTGCTTACATGCCGCCTTAGGCACATCTCTCTTTCTTAGTTTCAAGCTGGCCTAATGATAATGAATGAAAGTCAGTCTTTTAGTAAGCGTATATAAGCAGCTGTTTAGTGTATAAGCAATTCTTTAGTGGTCGCACCGAAAGGTACGTACGGTGGAGGTTGGTTCTACAGCATGCTCCTCGCTGCCCTATGGAGTAATAAGGAAGGGGGGGGCAAGACTCTCTTTCTCAAAGGCTCTGTTCATGCTAGCCCCCAAAGAGTAACTCGTTTTCCACTATCTCTCATCTGGCGTCTCAGTGCAGTCCTACAGCTCATAGCCTATCTTACCACAACAAAAAGATTGTAGGTAGGCCCTCATATTCGAAGCGCTTCCAGAAGGCATTGCTTTCTTCACCAATCATAACACCCGGAAAGATGGGCTTCTGCAGATCTAATTCATTACATACCTTGGCAAAGAAACCACGGCGGATCTGTGATTATCTCATGGGGGAGGTGTCAAGCTTGATTGGTCTCCCTTTCTCTTTTGTTATAATGGAAACAATTGCAAAGATTTCATCTTGCTCCCACTATTCAAAAGGAAGACCGAGAAGACGAATGAATCCAAACCAGGGCCCTGGAAAGCACAACCCTCTCTAGAGAGAAATTTGTTCTCCATTGCACTTTATTTTACAAAGAAAAAAAAGCAAATGCTGCTCTATTCTCAAGGGCCCCCATCCAGATCTGCTTTCTATTTCGGTAGTCTGGTATGTGTAAGTTATACCAGCCTTACAACTAGATTTTAGGAGTTCCATTAAGATAAAGTCATCATTCATCTTCCATAGCTGACGTAGGCGTTCAGCCAAAGCATCAACCGTTCAGTTGCTGAAAGTATAGAGATAAGCTTTCCCCATAAGCTTACCTTCCCAAGCCTTCCTTTTATGGTTCAATACCTTATCTGGGACAAGCACCCGATGAAACTGACTGAATCTCGTATCACTGCCAACCATTTGGTGGTAAAGTCCAAACCCATTTCCCGAATGAGGCCTCTTTCTTCATTTGCATGAAATATATCCAACCAAGAGAGTCGTGCAACCTCCTGAACCTCCTTATTATCTTGACCTGCAGGTTCTCCTGCAACATCTTTTAACTGTTCTAGCGCAGAGCTCCTTTCATCTCCTATATCTTCTTCTTAGAGCCCAAGTTTCGACACAAATTCTCGGCCTAACCCAGTTGGATCCGTGGATGTCTCTGCTACTTGCTGACAGTCACTCTTCATCTTCTCCTCTTTTATCTGAGCTTGATTCTGTTGATTACAAAATCAATCCTGAAACTGGTCATAAACATACCATCCAATAATCACTCTAAAAAGAAGTTCCACCAATCCCTTAGCTAAACAGAAGCAACTAAATAATGCTCACCTGACTACGACTACCTGTCGATGTGTCAAGCTGATACAGTTCCTCCCAACACTTTATTTTGAATTCTCTGACGGAGTCCCGCTTAGTTTCTGATTTTGATCAGTTTATTTCTTTTATAATTCTAAAGTTTTCAAGAGCATTTTCATGACATAGTCCAAATTCGTTTAGTTCGTTTAGTAAGGGTGAGAAAGGGGTTTTCATATATATGTAATAGACAGGCTTGTTTTCTTTAAAAAGTCAATTAACGATTTGGTTTCATTAGCTGACTTCAAAGAAAGGGACGATCACCCACCCAAGTGATCACCCTTCTATTCCTTCTTCTTTTTTTTTTTTTTTTCATTATTGTAGGTTGTTGTTATCCTCTTGATACAAACCCTTGGATATGGTATCCACCGGGTTTCTTTCTTTTTGTGGGTGAACCACTCCTCTTTGTTTATTGACCACTTGAAAGTGAACACTTTAACTACTTGACACTGAAGACTTTAGTAGATCTTGAAAGTCGTATCAAGGACACAAGTCTTTGTTGACCGAGCCCGAGCCTTTTTTTTTAATAGGTGTTTTATGAGTGTGTAAGGCTTGGCTCATCAAGTGGTGGATGTGATAGATAGGGCTTTAGTTCGCTTTTACAAAGCTCTCCTTTATATTATATAAGTATTCTAGTAGTAGTAATTATGAATAGGAACCCGGAACACAAGCTGGACATGTTGATGGGACAATTGCATTGCCTTTCATTTCTCATTTCTTTAAAAAGCTTCCCGCTCCTCCTAAAAGACAAGAACTAGAAGCTAGTAAAGAAGTTGAGATTCTAGCCATAGCTTTAATTTCCTATATTTTAAAGAGGACCTCCCTCGCTCTGTCCCCGACTCTTGTGAGCCTGGTGCCTTACTATTGGATTGGCGCCGTTCTTTGCCTGAGCCTGTGAAGCGGTAGAAATGATCGCTACCATCTTGCACTCAATCGAAAGGACCCGTGCATTAAAGATATAAGGGATGAGGCTTTCGATCAAAAAAGCTGGGACTCCCGAAGTGCTAGCCCTCACCCTACTCTTTGATTTTCGCTTAAGCTTCCCCTCCTTATTCATTCTATAGGGCGAGTCCCTTCGTTCCTCTTCCTGAAGGGAAGCAAAGGATGTCGATGGGTTTTCAAAGTCAAAACCAAAGCAGATGGGTCCATTGATAGATACAAAGCCAGGTTGGTGGCTCAGGGGTACACTCACTCAAGAGTATGGGCTTTATTATGAGGAAACCTTAGCACCAGTAGCAAAGTTCAGTTCGAACCCTTATTGCTGTTGCTGCCGCTATAAAATTGCCTATGTATCCGCTGGATGTCAAGAATGCTTTATGTAATGGAGGGCGTTGGGTGTGGAAAGGGCTAAAGGTGGGGAAGGAGGATAATTCCTCACCCCGGCTCTAACTGGGTTCAATCACTCTATATAACCAGCAGCTTTCCGGAGGCAGGCCGTCGGTTATCTCCTTGGGTCGTCTTACCTGGACCCCCGCATTTCTCCCAGCTCTCTGCGCAGTTTGTTGTTGTTGTTCGGGCTGAATAGTCTGTCTTCGAAGGATTTCATCAAATCAGACTTTTGATCGGCTAGGGTGCCTGATCCAGCGTATTCGTGCTGTCCAACACGAAACCGAGAGACGGGACGCCTGAGCAAAGCTTTGCACGCATCTCTTTGTTGATATACGTAATAAGATTCTGGCGAACGGTCCCTCTTCGGGTTGTCTCAATTCCCGATAACGCCTGCGCCGCCTGGGTACGCGTCTGGATCTGCCTCGGGCTTTGTCTTTCTTTCTATAGGATCTGCATCTGCTGCTCCAACCGTATCTCCTTGTGATGCACCTGGGTTGGTTTGGCCTCTTCCGTAACCCTTGCCGCTGATGGTTATGGGTAAACCACAGTAAAGCAGAAAGGAAAGCCTCTCGGAGAACGTTTTCGTCGTCGTTAAAGCCGAGAGAGAAGTCTCTAAAGCCGCTATGGTCTGGGCTCTCACTCACGTCGTCCGTCCCGGGGACTCCATTACGCTGCTCGCCCTATTAGCCGGCGGCAACCGTGGTAATTCATTAATTTCAGCCAGTCCCGGGTTATATATTGTACGGCGAAACTCTCTAATAGATATCTGTTTTCTCAGGAACCAGACCTGCATGCACGAAGAAGAACATATATCTCTGGTCATATCATATTCTTGTGGAACTTCTGTCGTCCCCTTCATTGTGGTTCCTCGGCCTTGCTAGCCATTTGCTTGCTCGAACTGTACACATTCAAAGAGGGGGCAAGCTAAACAAGCAAGCAAGCCATCCAAGTTTATAGAGTCGGAGGTTAGAAAGAACTTGGAGATTTCCCTGTGACTAACTTAGCGCACTTCCGGTGGTAGCCATTGGGCTAAGTCTCTATAAAGAGCCACTCACATATTTATTTATAGTTCGGTGTGAGATCAGCTAAATTAAGCTACGCTCATCATTTATGATCCACGGCTCGCTCAATTAGAGCACTAACTACTTCAAAGGAATTCGCTCCAAAGACGCTTTTAATCGCTCTGCTGGGACGATCCGGTCGAGAGGTTGTCCAGTCATCTCGGTGAGGAATTTCGCTATGCCACCCGCTGACCTTACACTGTGAGTACTGCTGTAGCAAAGCCAACGGGAAGATCAGTCCCAGGGCTCAATCTATCTAGGCTGCCAGCCAAGATGAAGATGGATTGAAGGGCTTGTCAGGGAGCTTCATAGGGAATTGTAGGATCCCGGTGCGTTTTCCTTCGGTCGGCCTGTCATCGAAGGATGTTAGCAAAATCAGAAGAACTAGAGGCTCGGGTTGGTCAAGCGAACTGATTCATTTAATTCTTCGCCTAGTCTTAGCACCCGCACAGTAGAGGGGAAGAAGCATTCCCTTTCCGACAAAACTAAGCGTCTTGCCGCTGGGTAAAGGCAATAGGAGGAGTGAACCCGACCACTTCACGCTGAGGTTCATAAAGATAAAGGTAAATCCGGCCTCCTTGATCCTCGCCCCAAAGCCAACGCATGAGTTTGGTGCTCTCCATTAACCGCTCAAATCTTGTGCTCAATGAGGTCCCGGTACCTTCTTCTTGGAGCTAGGCTAAAACTCGTCCACATCTCCTGTCCGAACGATCATCTCCCGTCGTCCTTCCGGCTTGCCATCTCTTTATCTCGAATCCCTCGTGATGGTAGGACTCTCTCTTCTGGTCTTGGCCTTGGCTGCTGATTAAATTGAAGACATCCTTTTAGAGGCGCCATCTTTCTTAAGTAAAAACGAGGGGAAAACTAGTGGCTGCCTGAAAATACGATAATTGGGCGGCTTTTGAGACCGGATTTGCCAACACGGTAAACTTTCGTCTTCACGGGTAAGCATATCATCTCTTGAGTGGTAGATCCTCAACCGCTTGATAGTGGGCTATAGGATCAATCTTCCGCTAATGCTAACATCTCTTATCTCATTTTTGATTTACCGCTTCGGTAAAGTGTATAACCTGCCGGTGCTCATCCGCATTTCACAAGCAATTGATGAGTGGCTTTTGCTCCTTGGCCTTCTGTTTATTGATCTTTTCCTGCTTGCGAATCCCCTTCTTCCTTTAATGAAATAGATCGGTCTTCCTCGGCCATCTTGATATGGTTATATCAATAGAAAGCATCCATAAAGGACAGCATCCCATGTCCAGCGGTGTTGTCCACCAGAACATCGATGGTTGAAAGAGGAAAATCATCTTTTGGGCTTGCCTTGTTTAGGCTTGGACTCACGGAACCTACTTTCAAATTGAGGGAAAAACCGCTTTCTTACCAATTAGAAGGAATAAAGAAGGCGCCGCTCGTCCCGGGAAACCAAGTACGCTTTGGTGAGCGAGAAGCAGCCAAGTATAGGAGAAGGGGCGATTGGCTTAGTAAAGATAGTATATAGTTCCACTTGGTGAATAGTGCCTCGGCCCGGTTGAGTCATTTTTTTGTTTGTTCGGCTCGCAGCGAACTTGTTCTAGTGGAAATACATTTCTCTCTGGGAAAAACACATAAGATTTGTTCGCTAGAGCTCATCACTGAAGAATGGTGGCTTGACTTTTTGGAATTAGAGAAAAACTTCTTCGCGTGGGCGGCGTACGTACAAGGTTTTTATCCCTCTTGTATGAGGTGCGTTGCCATCGTCTCTTTCCCCTTTGCCAGGTTACGCGGCATGGATTCGTCGATTGACGAATCGGATCTTGGCTTGCTGTCCCGCCGACGAACCAGTCTAGAAGTAGAAAGGGAAGGCAATAGAAAGAGGTCTCCCTTCCTCCTTCTCTTTGTCTTCTTCTCGCCGCTTTTCTCGTCCATCCTGCCCTGCGCCGCTTACAGATTCAGTTGCAGGTATTTAAGCATCCAGGGGGTTGGGGCGCGAAGCGCAAACCGCTCTTCTCTCTCTCCGGCGAGGAATTAGATCCTTATCCTTAATAGCCATAGCTGACAATGAATCAATCGCTATCTCACTCTATTGACAGATGAAAGTTATCCCAGGAAAAACATACTATTTTCGATTCCCCGCATGCTACGAATACGAAAATATCCTGTTATTCCTAACATTGGTTATTGATTGCACTTGATTTGTAATAAACAGTCTTATTCAATAACCCGGCATTCTCCGACATTGATTTCTAGTTCTATCTATCCAATAGTGGTTGGGTAGGCCGATCCTTAAAAGGATAGCCAACTGAGTAGCCGTTGAAAGATTCTTCCTTGTATACTCTGAAGTGACTTTCTTTGGAGCCTCCAGAAAATGCTAAAAAGTAAAATACCCGGCAAAGTCCCAGCTACGAGGTTTATTTCACTCCTAAATTCAGGCTTGGTTTGCGCAAGAATAGGTTGAGAGCTGAAAGCAAGTGGACAGATAGGTTGTTTTCGACGAATCCCCTGCTTGAGAATCAGCTGTTCGCATTGCTCTTGCGCTAGAGCCTGCCGGGAGAAAAGAAAGTCTCGTGGGTCTCTCCGACTCTGATTAGTGACATAGAGAAGAAAATAATATTTTTTCCATTTTAGCAGATAAGATAGCAGCAGAAGACATTTTGTCCATTCCTGCTTTCCTGAAGCTGCCTAAACTGGATCAATAGAATATCACACATGCGCCATTACTATGCCTCACGTTCTAGTTCGAGTTCTAAGCGCAAGGAATTTACAACTATTAGTATAAGAATAGGAAAGGACCTGGCACGGTAGATCCGCTCATCCTGGCTTCGAATCCTAGCTTGAGTTGCCACGGGAACCTTAGCGCCGCGTGTGTGTTGTGGGAAGGTCCTCCAAGGAAGAGGCATAGAAAGAGTGAGAAAGCTCAATCCAAGACATGAAAGTGGAATCACAACTATCGGATCTCGTGCTTAAGCAAAGAGACAATTTCCTTTTGATAGTGCGAAGGTACATCTCTTGGGTAAAGACTAAGAGCAATTCCGTCTTTCAGGGAATTAGGTAACAAAGGATCCACGGAGCGTAGAAGGGAGGAGTTCATACCCGGTTAGGGGATTACTGGCCCAACTTCCTTTTTGTCTATTTCGCATAGCCGGGCTCTTGTCTAATCTCTTTTCTCTCGCAATCGGACATGTTTCGGCGTAAACGGTGATCATTTCTGTTGCGCTTGAACGGGGTTCATTTGCAAAAGTTGGGGAAGGAGCTGCTAGTGTTTTCGACGACTCAGCTCTTTGACTTGTTGCCACATCTATTATCTAGATCCAAGCCAAGAATAAGTGAGAGCAAGCTTAAGCACAGAAATCGAATAGGCTGTTCGGGAGCTAAGAGAGATTGGCAATAAGAGTAAAGAGGTGCCTAGCTTTTTAACAGCAGCAAATCGGCATATCGCTACTTCTATTCTTAGCCATTCCGACATTCCAGGTCCTTCCCGTCCCGAAATTCCTTCTTCTTGATAGCACAGGGCGCAGCGGTAAATACCGAGGAAAGAATCAAATGGCGCATTTCGATGTCACTTATTAAAGCAAGAACCCTGCCCTGAGAAATCCCAAGCGATTCTGTTCTGTCTGTGGGTATATCTTCTTCTAATTCATCTAGTTCATGTGCAGCCTACTCGTGGCCCTGCTAACAGCTCTTTGTCCGATTCTATTCCTATTTCCTGATTCTATCTCGTCTCATCGGTCATTGAAGGAAAACTATCGATATAAGCATGAGAAAGAGCAAATGAAACTTAAGACATTGATGGTTTTGTTTACAAGTAGCGAGAAAAGAAAAGCATTATCAACAGCAAATGCCGTACACCTGTAATTAACCGCAGAGACGGTGGAAGGTGAAGAGGTCGAGTCAGAGGTAACGGTTGAACGCTAAGCTGCTTCTCAATTCAACGATTTAAGGCCATTGTTCTGGACAGAAATCTGCATGTTATGCACCCCAGCATACATTAAAGTGAAAAGTGGCGATTTGAAGCTTGATACACAGGCAATGAAAGAATGCATTGAATTTGACTGAAACAGGAATAGTTCCTTTAGGTGTTCTCCTTTATAGTGAGTCTAGTCCTTCGCTTGATGGAAGCACTAGGGGATTTCAATGCCTTAGTTCTTCCCTGCTTTAGTAGAGCCAATTAGCGTAGGAGAACTCCTCGCTGTCGGTAAGGGAGAGGTGCTTATGAGCTCCAACTATTCATTCGTTTAGGGCGAGCCAATTCAGTTATCACTTCCTCCACTATATGAATGAATGATAAAAACACAACAACTAAGAGCGGGCCTCGCCTGTCATCTACCAGAAAAAAAACTAGGAAGGCAAGAGAAAGCAACCGCCCCTTGACCTAACAAAAACACTAATAAACCTAATCTAATCTCGATTATAACAGAAAAACTCAAGACGCATTTTGGCACTAGTTAAGGTATGGTCTTCGGAGAATCGGCAAGACATAGCGGACGACCTTCCTTAATCATTGGCAAAGTATCCTTTCTCCACCTTTCCTGGAACTTATGCCATACCCCGAGGTGGATTCGAACCACCAAACAAGCCATTTCCCCTTGAATGCTCGTTTGAGCTACTGATACCGGAACCGATCTCTCTCTGGATCTGAACCAGAATCAGGGAAGACGTAATTGAAATATGCACCTGGAATTCAATCACATTGGTATAAAGAGCCGGAAAGGAAGAAGAGGAGGGAAGAAGCAACGGACTGAGCGACGAAGCGACGGGATTGAGCGCTTCTCCTAGCGCAGGAGTTTTCGTCGCTGGATTAAGACGACTTAGCTACTTGTCTGAAAGCGGAAACAGAATAGGAAGGTGACTAACTTCATTCGGTAAAGCTAGAAAGCAACCGAAAGAGGCACATCAAAAGGTCCGAAATAAGTCTAGCCTGCCAAGGTTATGTAATAGAGGCGATAGTGAGCCCCGAAGAGTGCTTTTCTATTATTCCCGTGACTCGTTCGCTACGTATTCCTTTCACTGAGCAAGCTCCATCGCTCCTAATACTAGGACAAGGCTCGCTTATGGCTCGCTACCATGGCTTTAGTAGTCAAGAATTCCTCTTTCTTTTTGTTGATGGTGCGTTGGAAGGGACGAAAGGAGCTAGTGAGCAATGACATCTGCGGGGAATAGGCTTGCTTCTTCCTAGCGATCGAGTGGTCCTCCCTCTTCCTGTTCACCACCGGTTCGCCCACTGCTGCTTTCATAGATGTCGTGCGAAGGGACAGAGCTAATGGATGCCTATTCCGTTCTCCTGCGGAAGCTCCTGCTCAAGAGTTCAAACAGACAGAAGAGAGTCCTGCTACTGAAAAAAGTCCATACCATGGGATTCAAACAAAGGGGATTTATTCACGAATACGATTTCTATTGATTGAATTTCCTATTATGGATGGCGGGCGGGCCGGGTGGCTTCCTTTCCCGATTGAAAGCTGTTTCGGTGGAGGGGACGAAGCGAAGGAGATCCAGTTTACGGTTCCTTTGATTGCGTGCATTACGATTACTCATATATACCGGTTCCTGTGGCGATTGCTTGTGTACCTTTTCTAAAGAACTATCCATTCCTGCCTCTTCCTCTTGCTTGTTCCTTTCGGTGCCGATGCCTATATTATATCCCCAGCGACTACCAATTCCAGCTTGCTTTTGTTCCTGCTCACACTCCTAAGCCAATACTCAGAAACCTCTTATTCTGGCTTTCCAAAGTGGCGAGCAGCATTCATTCAACCCGTGGTTCTGTAAGACCTGGCTCGCTCCGTCTGACTACGCTCGCACCGTTCAAGTGGATAAAGAAATCTTCCCGGTAAGCGAGTAGGTGTAAAGGCTGTATTTGCTGTAGCGGTAAGGGCGGAGCAAGCAGTAGTTTCAGTTACGGGTCAGGGGCTGGTGACTTCTAGGCACACTCGACTTCTTTTTCCGAGAGCTGGTACAAGCCTTACGTGATAGGGGTGCTCACCTTATTGAAAAGGCCTCTATAGATAGGGTGTTAGCGCTTGACTAATAAGATAGAAAGGGGCAAGCCAAACCCCACTCCTAACAAGTTGCTGAGTTCAGCTTTCGGGGCTACCTACTTTAGGGCTTATGTAATATATAAAGAAGAGCCCTCTTAGGGCCTTTTTGTTTAATTGTTTAAGGGCTGCTCGCCTTTTGAATAGAAAGAAGTGGGAGAGCGGAGGTGATTTCGGTAAACCGATGCATGAGCTGAGGCTCCCATGTCCCGCCGACCCTCCGAAAAGTCAGGTCGTAAAACAGCTCATAGGGAGTCAGAAGCAAGCAGAGTCAAAGGCGGGTCAAACTCACATAAGCAGAGGGGGAGATACATTCATGAAAAGCGAGAAGACGTGCCGTGGGGGACTGACCAACTATGAATAGATCTTACTTACGGGTAAGAGTAGGAACATCTATTAGTCCGTATCGTGGGTCTACTTGTTACAAAAGGCGAGCAGCCCCATTCCAAAACATTCACAGAGGTCCTCAGGCAGACATCGAAAAGGGGACGAAAAGAGTCTATTTACCTTTACAATATTCCGGAATGTATCATGGCTCTATCTATTCATTAAAAAAAAAAAAAGAGTTCTGCATCTCTCCGAGGCTGGGGAAACAAATAGGCGTGGGGAAGAGAGAGAGAGGGGGGCTACGAGCCCTCTCCCGTTGTTGTTCCCGGACCACCCATACCTTCTTTCCCCTTCGCCCGGCCCGGTGAGATCAGATTTCTCGAACGAAGTGAAGTGATAGGAAGAGAAGACTGCTGGCGGGAGATCTCTATTCATAAAACCCCCTTTACTAGTAAGGGGAAAACGAAAGTGCGCTCCTGCGCACCAGCTGAAGAAAGGAGCTTTGGAAGCTTACCTTATTATGGTTCCAAACCTATCTTACTAATAAGAAGAAAGGCGCAAGCTAAAACCTACTCCTAACAAGTTTCTGGGTCGAAGTATTGCATTCTCCATCCGCCCGACAGCAGCAGAGGGGGTTCGATTCCCGTTATACGCGATGTGGCGAAAAAGACTGATTCAACGAGATATGCCTTGCCTGCATTAAGATTTAAAACTTGTCGTCTACTTTCAGGAAATGTTTGGAACAGAGAACTTACAATAATACAACGCCGCATTCTCCAAAGATTGAGAAACAAGAAGAGATCTATTAAGAGAAAGATTTATTCGAGAGAAAATCTTAACAGTTACATCCAATCACAAACTACACGAAAGTTGTCCCTTTTTCATGGAGATTTACCCATCACAGAGATGCACAGAAGAACAAAACGATCATATATCCCTTTTCTACTCAATCCAGAAACAAGATCGGACGTTATTCCGGTTCGTCTCCATTTTCGTGAAACTATTCCTCAAGCAAGGCAGCCGATAAGTCATCGAAGGGTTTGTGTGAATAATAGAATGGTAAACATTACTCATTTTAAAGTGTCCCACGGTGATATAATATCTTTTCAAGAAAATGATGCGAGAACCCGCGGTGAAGAAATAAGGAGATCTTTCTATATCGAAATATCAGTTGAAAAAATCATAGGCAAATTCCTGGATCGCCCGGTAAGAATGTGGAGAAGAACCAAAACAGAATGGTTCCGAAAACTCAAAACTAAGAAGGGATGCCGCCTACTACTAAAATCCCAGTTTTTGCAACAGTTGCGTTCTTCTATGCAAGAAGAAGACACAAAGAAGTTTGGATCCAAAAAAGTATGCTTAGGCAGTTATTTCGATGAGCACAACAGAATGAAGAGGAATTTGTATCATTTCAAATCCCTATTCTTATCGAAGAGAAGGAACGAGAAAAACCGAAATATTCCTACTCGAACAAGAAGTCCTATAGTTTACAACTCTTCTTTATATAGTAATTCGACCTATTGCTCCGCATCCCCCCATCAGTTTACTATGAAGAGAAAAATAAAAAGAATCGAACTACCTACTCATTATTCGGAGGTGAATCATAGAACACCAAAAGCTGTGGTATCTTATGGACCTAACATAGGTCACATCCCTCACGACATAAGATTGAAAGATCCAAACCTTCTTCTTCGGAGCGGAAACGGACGTGGCCAAAACATATAAAGATCAGCGTAGTCGCTCATAAGGACATATCTATCCGGATAGAGGATAGTCGTCATCGATTCATAGATAGATCTCTCTCCATATAGATAGGTATCTTCGTGGATAGAGATAAAGATAGGGATCCATCTAGATCCCTATCTTTATCTTGAATCACTATTTCCATTTTTTTTTTTCTTGATTCTGATTGATTGCCTTTTTTTTGACGACAAGTTTTAAATCTTAATGCAGGGCAAGGAAATATCGTTTTTCAATTATTAGGGTCGGAGCGTAGACGAAGCGAGCAGAGCCCAGGAAACAAAACAGGGAAGCCCGTCATAAAGCAGTCGACTAGAAGTAGAAGACTGCTGGCCTGAGAGAAGGCGGCCTCTCTCGGGAAACATGGCCCAATTTCTCTTCTTTCTTTTTGATTTCAGCTTTCTTTATTTTTTCAGGGGCCCAGAACGCTAAAAGGTGGGGGAGAAGGAAGCCGAACCTCTAATCAACCTAGACACATAAAAAATTCTCGGCGTCGAGAGAGATTTGAGATTCCGTAAGTAACTCAGTGAGTGCTTTCTAAGGCTTGAAAGAAGAAAATGAAATACGAACAACCGCGCTGGTCGTAATAGATCGACTTTCATGCTAGTTCTTGCTCCAGCATGAAAGTTCCATTTCAGGGAAGGACGACGTACTATGATACTTTCTGTTTTGTCGAGCCCTGCTTTGGTCTCTGGTTTGATGGTTGTACGTGCTAAAAATCCGGTACATTCCGTTTTGTTTCCCATCCCAGTCTTTCGCAACACTTCAGGTTTACTTCTTTTGTTAGGTCTCGACTTTTTCGCTATGATCTTCCCAGTAGTTTATATAGGAGCTATAGCCGTTTCATTCCTATTCGTTGTTATGATGTTCAATATTCAAATAGCGGAGATTCACGAAGAAGTATTGCGCTATTTACCAGTGAGTGGTATTATTGGACTGATCTTTTGGTGGGAAATGTTCTTCATTATAGATAATGAAAGCATTCCATTACTACCAACCCAAAGAAATACGACCTCTCTAAGATATACGGTTTATGCCGAAAAGGTACGAAGTTGGACTAATTTGGAAACATTGGGCAATTTACTTTATACCTACTATTCCGTCTGGTTTTTGGTTCCTAGTCTTATTTTATTAGTAGCCATGATTGGGGCTATAGTACTGACTATGCATAGGACTACTAAGGTGAAAAGACAGGATGTATTCCGACGAAATGCTATTGATTTTAGGAGGACTATAATGAGGAGGACGACAGACCCACTCACGATCTACTAAAGGGCAAGTAGCTTGATTGGTTCGAGTCCAATTCGTGAGATGGCAGTGATCTTTAGCCGATCATGCTAAGGTAAGCAGAGATCTTCCGATACCCCTCATTCCACCAATGGAGATAGCAAGGAGATAGAAGAAGTCCTCTTCCACGCTTGGGAAAGGGATCGAACGAGAAGCTTTGGCATGAAGTACGCGTGGGAGGCATTCGCATGGCATTGAACTAAATCCGCTGCTATTGATCTACAACCGCTGTTTTCAACATCTGCTGTGCAAGGGCAATATCCACTCCTATCTTTAGCTGGATTCCCCACTCTAAGGGAAGTGAGCCGAGGAAAGGCAGTGAAACATGAAATAGATTGCTTAGCAGGTTCAGGAGATGGGGGTCTCGATAGGAAGGAGGAGACGAGGGATGTTGAGTGCTATGGCCTGGTGGAGAACAAGAACTTGGATGATAAGGTTGGAGGAACAGAACTCATTGTCTCGCTACGCCTCGATGCCGCTACAGATGTTGAGTCATAGGGATGGGGTTCGGAGGAGGACGAATGAAGGGTTTATTCCCGGCGAGGTCACTTCCTTTCCCGAATTCGTTAGATTGCCACCAGTTCCAGGATTGGGAGAACATAGGATTGGTAGTTGGGCTCTGCTCGCTTGGTTGGTCATTCCCTTCTGTCTTGGTTGATGGATAGGTGAGCGCATGCGGTTACTTCCGAACGAACCGGTCGATGGCAAGCTTTAGCTTAGCTGGCTAGCGGAACAGAAGATGGGTTAATGGGCTCTTAAGGCTTGGGATTTGATCCACTCGATAGGGAACGAGCAGATGGCTCCTCTTCCGCGGTTCTTCGCCTCCACCCGCGAATGGTGAATTTCTTGCTGGTCTTACAAAAGGATTCTCGCAGTTTATGAGAGAAAATCTTAGCGGTTCTCTCGAGAGCATCCCCTATGGTTGGTTGTCTTTTCTCTGCTGTAGAGAAGACCTTTGCGGAACTCTGTTCTCGAAAGCAAATTTTCTATCTAAAGAAAGGGGAAGCAGTCTCAATTTAGGCAATCGATAAAGGAGTTTTACTCGACCGAAGATAAAGAGGTTCTGAACTCGACTAAGCAAGTAGCTGGAAAGGAGTCACTTGACCGGCAGGAAAGGCGGGATACTATTAGAAAGGAGAAGTTCGAAGAGAGGAGTGGGGGGTATATGCCTTAGTCAACCTCGGGATATTGATTGCCAGTTAAGCCCTCGTGCGTGGTGAAAGAAAGAGTTCTCCCGAACCCGAAGAGAGAGGAAAGAGCGAAAGCTAGGATCGGATGGCATAAACGGAAGAAGGAGCTTACTCTGAAGAAGTAGCCAGGCAAGATTCTGGGAGTTAAGTCCGAGTCCAAGTCTGAGTCTGAGACCGAAGAAAGAAGCTCGACATCTGAATATGGGGCAATACCGGAGAGCACAGAGCGAGAGGAGAACAAGTCTTAAGGATCAGAGTGGAAGCTTTCCTAATAAGGAAAAGGGGTACTGTACTAATTGAGTAATCTCAAGTCAGTAAAGCCGGACAGGTAAGGGGTTAACCCAAGAGGGGGGACTGACTAAAGCAAAGCACCAAAGCTCATGGGATTCTATTCCACTAGAGGGTACATTTCCATTTAACCAAATAGGCTTTGGAAAGAATATGAGTGGTCTCCGTCCTCATCCACATCCACTTCTAACTAAGAAGTTGAGGGACAAGACCGAAGGTATAGTTTACCAGCCGAAGGTGGTTACGGTTTTGAACTAAACCAGCCTGACTCAGAAGTAGCCGGAGAAAGGCGGTAACTCGTTCTTAAGCAAAAGCAGGGGCTAACTCCACCGAAGCTAATGCCATTAGGAGAGGAGGAAGAACCTCTGAACTCTGAGTTGAGTTACGTTTTGGGAAGATGACTGACGTTTAGTGTTGCCAGTTCCAATCGAAGGGATATGAGTTCAGTTAAGTCCGAGTCTTCTTCTTCGGAGTTTGGTAAAGAGAATAGCTCTACTATTTAGTATTGGAACTTACTCGACTAGCGAAGTGGAACTAGAAGAAGTTAAGATTCAGAGGCTAGGGAAGAAGTTTCAGTTTCAGCCAAAGAGGAGTACCACTTTGCCAGAGGAAGTAGAACTAGAAGTTTCAGGACAGAGACAGGGCTTAGTTGTTGAGGAATGGGATTAATAGCTCGACTAGGCAGGATAGTAGTTTCACTGGTAACTTTTTCCTTTAGACGATCGAGAAGTTCAGTTCCGAGGTTTCAGTTGAAAAGCCAGATCGAAGGAAGTTGAGTGGAATGAAGCCATTCTCAGGAGTGGGATAGGGTGGAAATCCCAGATCTCATACGCTTTTTCGTGGCGAACTCAAAATAGAAGAGAGAAAAGACAAGGAAAGATTCTTTCCCCAGCCTAAGGACACCGATACCAGGGCAACGCATTCCTCACACTTATTTAATGGAGGATCGGTATCAAGAGCAGGAGCAAGAGACTCCGGATATAGGGTCACAAAGAGAATAAGTAGCGGGATAAGAATCCGTAGAAAGCTCAGGCTCAGGAGCCGCGGCTTGGATATTTTTGCTTTTTTCTAGTAAGGAGTGATGAATGAAACAGTCGACGCATTGTTTCGAGCTATTTTCTGATTCCTATTTAGTCAGCACTCCAACCACGGTATTATAACATACTTGGGTTGCCACTTCCTGTGGGTTAGCAGAACGAGCAAAGCCATTGTTATTGCTGACCAGGGCTTTCGCGACACCCCTTTGCTACTCGATATGCAACTGCGCATCCTTCACACCCTTCTGTGTACCTTTCTTATCTTAAGAAATGAAACTTCTCCGCTGGCAGAGTGCTTCGTTGAGTCAAAAGCTATATCCTTCCCGTTGCTGAAGCGCCTGCACTGACGCACGGCGCTCTTTTTGAGTTTTTATATTCGCTTGACACTGACTTTACGTGATGTCAGAGTTCGATTAGAGCTAGCTCAAGCAGCAGCCCATCCTAACATTTTATTAGCCGATTCATTCATTCGATTTGAAGGGTGTTATTAGAAAGCCAAAATAAAAGAAAGACCACTCTCATTTAGTAAGAGAAGTTGAAGTGGGCTTCCCAAGGAAGCCTCAGAATTGACTGCAATGAGTCCATTCGCAACGAACGTTCAATGATTACTAAAACAATTAAGCACATATGATTCATCGCGTATGTGTGGCGCACTGAACACATAGTTTACGGAAGTTGTGTGTAATGCGCTTTCTTTTCGCTCTATGGGGGCGCGTAGGGAGATTCTAGTGCTCTTGTTTTATTTGATTGTACTGTCATTTATTTTGACTAACTCATGAACTTTCCCTTAGGGTGCATTCCTGATAAGTAAGCCGAGTTCTTCCCTTGAAAAAAGGACTCGGTGAACGTCTTTCAATATTTTATTTCGTAGCTTAGTTCTCCCTGCTTTATTATATTAGATCCTTGTTGCTTAAGCTTCTCGGCTATGATAAAGCAGTCTTGTTTAAACACAGGGTCTCCTAGTAGTGAGAAATCTCGATCTTCTTAGTCTTTCGGTTCAGAAAAGGGACAACTCTTTAGGGTGAAACAGTCGCCGGGGAATGTGCTAGTCCCGCCCATATCC